ATGTATTAAATACGTATGAACGGAGGAATAAAAAAATTTGACTCAAATTCAAATTTGCGACAGATACAAATGGAAATGAATTGATAAAACATTCCTGGAAAAAAATTCTACCACTTAGACAGACTTATGGAGTTTTGTATAGAATATAAAAATGGATCCAATTTCTACCTATTATTATGATATTACGATCGGATTGGGTACCATAAATGGATTCGGGATTGAATCTGTTCTCTATGAATGAGATAAAGACAGAATAATCAGGAACATATAGAGTTGACTTTGATTTTAGCACTTAATTTATTTCATCGATTCCGTTGTTCAAAAAATGATTCGCAGAAAGGAGAGATATTTCTACCCATTTGTTAGTAGAATTAATAGAATACGATTGAAGTGTATAAGAGAAGTCGTGTTTATTAAGTACATGCAGATATAACTATCTAGCTATCCGTATATCCCATCTTTTATCGAAGTTCCCTTGAGGCAACATAGGTCGTGCTATATCCAAATTTCGATTTTATATTCAATATATTCAATGAAAAATGCAAGCACGACGATTTTCTAATAGGGATATGTAGATAAGATACCTGACTAGGTATCTGTGTAAGAATTTCTGTTCTGGGGTTTACATATACACATAATTATTGTTATAATTGAAATTGAAAAAGATTAATAGAATTGAGACTGATTAGTCGTATATCAATTTGATCTCCTTATGTCATTAAGGAAACAAAATTGGAGATCCAAATCCAAGAGCCATTTATGAATTCACAGTTAATAGTTAATGCTTCCAATTTGCCCTGAATTTTGGATTCTGTGACTGGAAATCCATTTTTGTTTTTCAAAAGAAAAAGGGGAAGTTTTAGGTGTTGTGTATTTTGAAATACTATACAATCAATCTAAGAGAACAACAGGATCCAATCAAAAAAAAAGAAATGGTTCAGTAATTCTCCAGAATATTTCCATCTATATCTATTTTGTATCGTTTTGGCGGCATGGCCGAGTGGTAAGGCGGGGGACTGCAAATCCTTTCTCCCCAGTTCAAATCCGGGTGTCGCCTGCAAAAGACTCGGAATCTCTTACCCTACTAATAGAACTCACAAAATTCTTGCCCGGCAGAAGCAGAGGGAAGGGGTCGAGACTGTCGATACCCAATTTTAAGAATCCGGGGAGGGGGTTCTATAAAAGACTTTCCATTATTTCTTCAAAAATCCGGGTGTGGCCCAAACCGGTATTATACCAATATGAGAATTACCAATATGAATGAAGAAATACTCACTTAATTACTGATTACTGATGCGTTCAGGCCATTGATTTCATTTATCAATCGAATCAAATCCATAGTCAGATCAAATTCAATTGTGAGATTCAGAACTACGAAAGCCAAGGACTGTAAATCCGTGTATCCAAAGGAAGGTTCCTAAGGGACTGTAAATCCTTGCTCTTAGGATCCAAGAGGAGATTATAGGAAGGACTATAAATACTTCCTAATTACCTTACCCCACTAGCGTTTACTGACTGAGTCTTGAATTAGATTGGGTAGACTGATGGGGAATCCAATTAGGAGTTGTGGAAAGAACTAAAAATACTTTGTATCCATACAAACTCACCAGAGTCTCTGAATGCTCAGGTTTTCAATTCATTTTCAATTCATATTGTAGATTGGCTTTTATAAAAGTGGAAAAAAAATTCTTTCTTTTGGATAACCCCGCCAAGAATGTAATAGGGTGTCTCCAATTGTTTCACAGAAGTAGAGACAATAAGGCTTAGACGGGAGATAGGGATATGTGATAGATAGTTATCTATCTTGATGGTACATTTTTATTTCTGCTTTTTGTTTATGAAAGGCAACAATAGGTCTTACTATTCCTACACGTTCCATTAGTAACATTCCCTTGAGACTTCCAAGGGGGCAACCGTGTATCTTGCTTGTACTTAGTGTTTTCCGATTCCACCAGAAATCATATAGGGACTTGTTATGAATGTATTCATTGGATTGGTTCATCAATAGCGTTAGGTCAAAATCCCATTTTGACTCTGCACCATTGATTCCACTATTATTAGTGATCAATATTGGAATAATTCCTTCATATTCATAGAGATAGAGGACACGATTCACATGGATATAGTAAGTCTCGCTTGGGCTGCTTTAATGGTAGTCTTTACATTTTCCCTTTCACTCGTAGTATGGGGAAGAAGTGGACTCTAGGGATACTACTAATTGAGTTGAGTAATCGAATTGTATCAATTGTTTAATAGATCGTTCTGCAAAGCGTTTTTAAATCAAAAAATCTCCACTTCATAAATTCTACTGGAATCCAATATGAATAAGAACCTTTCGATCAAACAAATATTTTAACGACTTGGTTCCCATATTCGTATTTCGAAACTCAAAGGGATACACATGATGGGAAATTTTTTCCAACCGATTCTTTCTAAATATTCTATTTCGACGAGCCGGCTCTTACTAGAATTATGCATATTACAATGAGGAGTAGCTAAC